TGTCATTGTAGAGAATTCCTGTCTTGTTTTCCACATCGTTATCGCCTCTATTAAAATCTAGAATTTTTATGTCCATTTCGTCTTTTTGGTCTCATTTAACATATAATAATAGTAAAAAACTTCTATCTATATGAAATATGGAACGGAACCCCTAGGAAAAATAAATGAGTTGGGCAATATTGGGGAAGAAAAGGACGTTTTTTTCTGTATAAAAAAAAGTAAATCTTTTTATTGGATGATTGTACATTTCAATATGTATTATCTTCTGTATTACAAATTACAATAAAATGAAGGAGTTTTTTCAATGAGAGATCTACAAACATACCTTTCTGTGGCACCGGTACTAAGTACTCTATGGTTCGTTTCTTTGGCAGGTTTATTGATAGAGATTAATCGTTTTTTCCCGGATGCGTTGACGTTCCCCTTTTTTTCATTCTAGTTATTTTATTGAAGTGGGAAGGAATAAAGAAGATTAGAGATAAAATGAAATAGCAGCCCCCCCTCTTTTCTCTTTTTTCCCTTTTTAGAATTAGAATAAGGGAGGAAAGAGAAAGAATAAAAGTGCAGTCAACGGCTGGGAGATTGGGGTTCAGGTTGGAATTAAATTAATATGAAATTTCTCTGTATTAAATTAATTATTAATATTAATTAAACTTCTATGGAAGTCGAATAGAAACTCTGGTTCTAGGGAAAGAGTATTATACAAGATACTTCTATGAAATACTGTATGACTGTACTGTGATTTGAAATATAGTTTAGAAATCTTTCTATCTTATTTCCTATTCCTATATTGGTTGTAGTGAAATCTTGCATAAGAAGATAGCAAGTTACAAATTCTATTTTTTTACTTCCTTTCTTCTTTTTCGTTTCGGATTGAAAGAGGAAGAGTTGAGTAAATGAAAAATCCAAAGGAGGTTCATGGCCAAGGGTAAAGATGTGCGAATACCGGTTCTTTTGGAATGTACCGCTTGTGTTCGAAACGGTGTTAATAAGGAATCAACGGGCATTTCCAGATATATTACTCAAAAGAACCGGCACAATACGCCTAATCGATTGGAGTTGCTAAAATTCTGTCCATATTGTAACAAACATACGATTCACGGGGAGATAAAGAAATAGATCGAAGCGAGTACCTGCGCTCTTATCTTACAAGGAAAGGGAAAAAAATTATATATATAACATATTTAACATAGTTAAAGATAATTATAAACAAACTAAATCCTATTTATTTATTCTAATCCTATTTATTTATTCTAATTAGAGATACGGCTGATTTAACATAGTTAAAGATAATTATAAACAAACTAAATCCTATTTATTTATTCTAATCCTATTTATTTATTCTAATTAGAGATACGGCTGAAATAGGATAAGAAATAAACTAACCAAACTATGGATAAATCCAAGCGAACTTTTCTTAAATCCAAGCGATCTTTTCGTAGGCGTTTGCCCCCGATCCAATCGGGGGATCGAATTGATTATAAAAACATGAGTTTAATTAGTCGATTTATTAGTGAACAGGGAAAAATATTATCTAGACGAGTGAATAGATTGACCTTGAAACAACAACGATTAATTACTATTGCTATAAAACAAGCTCGTATTTTATCTTTGTTACCTTTTCTTAATAATGAGAAACAATTTGAAAGAACCGAGTCGACCACTAGAACTCCTAGTCTTAGAGCCAGAAAAAGATAGGTTTACTCTTTCTTCACTTGAATTCAAATCCCCATCCGAACTCAAAAGCAGATTGGTCTTTTGTTGGAAAAATCCAAGAATCCGAATTGAATTCTCGTGTCGTAAGAAAAAAAAAAGAATAATCTGGGAAGAATCAATTTTTTTATTGAACGTGTTGATTCATATTTATTTTGACTACTTTCTCATATTTTATCATATTCTATTCATTCATTTTTATTCGACCTTCCCGGAGTTCATTCTCCGGGCAACTCCGTTTAACCGGTGGATTCCTTCCAACTTACTTCTTTTATGATCTCATTGGAAATCATATAAAGACAATTCCTATTTGAGATAGCTATTTGTGCAAGTATTTTACGATTAAGAAGCAACTGTCTTTTGTACAGATCATTTATTAACCTACTATAACTATAGCATACCCCCCTTTCACGAATTGCTGCATTTATTCGAGTGATCCACAAACGACGAAAATTAATTTTTTGCTTATCCCTATCCCGATGAGCCGAAACCAAAGCTCTTATTTTTTGTTGAGTAATAGTTCGAGTAAGTCTTGAATGAGCCCCCCGAAAGCTTGATGCAAATAAACGAATTTTTGTTCTACGTCTCCGAGCGATATATCCCCGTCTAATTCTGGTCATTGAATAAATGAAACTTTAACGAATAACTAATAGATTTCCTTTCTTTCAGTTATTCTTTTGCCCCTTTCCTAGTATATTAATAACAAAACGGATTTTTCCAATGTATAAACTAAAAATTCCAATGGCTTTGGCTACTATAACCTTCCCAACCACGATTTTTTCTAGGCATTTCACCTCGAAATACGATATACTAGGTATTAAAAAAAAAATAGCATGATAAATAAATAGTGGATTCCATCGTTTCTATGGTTACTTCTTAAACGGTGAGGTCTTCTCTATACACCGGAGCCTTTACTTCATTTAATCAATGTTATTGCTAACTTGTATAGTTCACATTCTTCGGCTCTACCCAGAAATTCTCCAGTAATAGGTCTTTCACAACGAGCTCTACCTATACAGTAACGGTATTTAATTATGAAAGTTGGCTGGGTAGCTGACCTTGTTAGTCCGTTCTTGCAAGAGGGGTCTATGTTAACTAAGATTTCCTCCGCTTAATGGATAACCATTTGCTACCAATGGAGAATTGCTTCTCATCTTAAATTGAGGTGAGTGGTTTTACACCAATAGAAACCATAAATTTCATACAAAATAAAAGGAATATGATCAATTATCTTTCTTTTTAGATAATAAAAAAGAAATGTAGTTCATTTTTCCGTTCTATCCTATTTGATCATTTTTATTTGAACATTGTTCTCTTTCCTTTGTTCTAGTTCATGATCTGAACGAGTCGCACATACACCCTAGTACATGTTCCTCGACGCTGAGGGCATCCCCGAAGCGCGGGGGATTTTGTGACATTTCTAATTGGCTGTCTTGTATTTCTAATAAGTTGTTTAATCGTTGGCATGTTGAATCATATACATAATGGGCTGGTTTAGATCGATCCTAACCGGATGATTATGAATTACTTTTATTCAATAGAATAGGAAATAAAAATCATTCATCATAGAATATTAAAATGAAACTCGGCAGGGTTAATTTGAAATTACGAATTGACGCGAAATCCAGGCTATTGTCATTCAACCGCTACAAGATCAACAATTCCATAAGCTTGGGCCTCTGTTGCTGACATAAAAACATCTCTTTCCATGTCTTCGGATACAACCCATAAGGGTTTGCCCGTTCTTTGTACATAAACCCTTGTCAGGGTTTCACGTAGTTTCAGCAGTTCTCCCACTTCCAGGATGAATTCTCCCGTTGCTACTTCAGAAAAAGAACCAGCAGGTTGATGGATCATTACCCTGATGATATAAGATAATAAAAGGTTTCTCTAGATGAGGGGAAGATAAAAGAAAGTAATAAAAGAATAACAAGAAAAAAAAAGATAGAATCGAACAACCGTACGGGCATTATGCATTGCATACGGCTCTACAATCAAATTGACCCTTACCTAAAAAAATAGGATCGATCAGACCCCGATAGGTAAATGATCAACTTACCACCCTTCCTTTCGGAGGAATTCAAAAATACTATGATGGCTCCGTTGCTTTCTATATTTATTATATTTTTTTGTCTGTGATTTGTCTGTTATTCAGCAATCCCAAAGTTGCTTTTTTGTTTGATCAAATAAACTAAGGAAAAAAGAATCTTGTTTTTTTTTCGCTCTATACTCTCTAAAAAATATTCTTAAGAGACCTCTGGTGTGAAAAAAAGTTTGTGACGCTGAACTGGACTTCCGATAATAAAATAGGAAATACCTTTTTCTCATATTACTCTCTCGATACATAATCTAATCTAATGTTTCGAAAACAAAATTTCTTATATCGAATTCAAAGTGCCATGCTATTATTACTTAATATTCATATTTCATATGGCGAAGGCATAGTCTTCTTTTTTCTGTCAAATAAAAGCCTCATTGGCGCCAAGCGTGAGGGAATGCTAAACGTTTGGTAATTTCTCCTCCGACCAGGATAAAAGATCCCATTGAAGCGGCTGATCCCATGCATATTGTATGTACATCTGGTAGCACAAATTGCATAGTATCATAAAGAGCCACCCCCGGTATTACCCATCCGCCAGGAGAGTTTATAAACAAATACAGATCTTTAGTATCATCCTCGATACTAAGATATATCATAAGACCAATAAGTTGATTTGAGATCTCGCTATCAACCTCTTGACCTAAAAAAAGTAATCTTTCTCGATAAAGTCGGTTGATTAGGGTCAAATTGTATCCCCCAGGAACCGTACAGGCGCCTTTTGACGCATACGGTTCAAAAAAAAAGAGAATCAATGTGTAGATTCCAATACTTTTTCTTTTTTCATAGCAATAGCAATAACTTATATATAAGCAATAACTTATAATAAAAGGATTTTCTTTTATTTTTCACGAAACATGAGTTTGTGTTCCTTTCTTTATCCTTATATTTATTATATTTATAACGTATAATATAAAATAAACTTATCCAATTAACTTTTCATTGATGGATTGTTTCATCGAGATTCAATCCAAATCACGATGTCATTTTCTTGTTCTTAAATGGGCCTCTTTAATCTTTTTAGGTTTATGCTCTACTCCGGGTAAAGATCCGCCCGATTTTGATTTGCACATATAGTACAAATGCTCCCATTACCATTTCTTTTTGTTATCCCTTCTTTTTTTTTTTCAATTCACGCATTCCGTAAAATAGTTGACGGCTTCATGCATATTACTTGATTGATTGATTAACATAAGAGTTTGAAATAACTTCTACTTACAAAAAAGGATTTTTTTAAGAATAGGAAATAGGAATCCTTTATGATATAGACTACTTGGTTTTTTTAAACGGAGCCTGGATACTTCAATGTAGTAGTCCAACTAAGCCAACCATAAATTCTTCTAATTTAGAATAGTAATAATAATTCGAATCCCCCCCAAAAATGGATCTAATTGCACTTCACGCTCCAAATTTTTGATGATTCAATGAATCTTTCGTGGGCGAAACAGAGGATATCTCGATTGGGGAGAAAACGGGAAAATCCCATATGACCCAATATATCTGACAAGTCGCACTATATGTCAACCCAAGATGCATCTTCCTCTCCAGGACTTCGAAAAGGTACTTTTGGAACACCAATAGGCATTAAATGAAAGAAAAAAGAACTAAGTACTATATTTTACTTTGATGTGGAAACGTAACAAAGCCTTTATTATCTTTAGAATTAAATTATTGTACTTTATCCTACTCTAACTCTAATTTTATTCATAAAATTAGAAAAATTTATAAAGAAAGTAAGAAAAAAAAGGGAAAATTATTACGAATAGTGTCCTCTAATGATGAACAAGTATGGGCACATTCGCTCATAGAAAATGGCATTAACCTCCCCATTGCGTATTGGTACTTATCGAGTATAGAATAAATCTGCTTCTCTGTGTTCCTACGAACAAAACTGTTCCATTATTACCAACAGAATAGAACAAATATGAACCCTTACGTTGAAATAATCCACTAAATAGGGGGGTCCATAACATAGTCATAGTATAGTCTTTTCCAATGCAATAAAGTTACGTAGTGTCTTTTTTCTTTCATAAAGGGGTATTTCCATGGGTTTGCCTTGGTATCGTGTTCATACCGTTGTATTGAATGATCCCGGACGTTTGCTTTCTGTTCATATAATGCATACTGCTTTGGTTGCTGGTTGGGCCGGTTCGATGGCTCTGTATGAATTAGCGGTTTTTGATCCTTCTGACCCTGTTCTTGATCCAATGTGGAGACAGGGTATGTTCGTTATACCCTTCATGACTCGTTTAGGAATAACCAATTCATGGGGCGGTTGGAGTATCACGGGGGGGAGTGTAACGAATCCGGGTATTTGGAGTTATGAAGGTGTGGCTGGATCGCATATTTTCTTTTCTGGATTGTGCTTTTTGGCAGCTATTTGGCATTGGGTGTATTGGGATCTAGAAATATTTTGTGATGAACGTACAGGAAAACCTTCTTTGGATTTGCCAAAAATATTTGGAATACATTTATTTCTTGCAGGCGTGGCTTGCTTTGGTTTTGGTGCATTTCATGTAACAGGCTTGTATGGTCCTGGCATATGGGTATCCGATCCTTATGGGCTAACAGGAAAAGTACAATCTGTAAATCCAGCGTGGGGTGTGGAGGGTTTTGATCCTTTTGTTCCGGGAGGAATAGCCTCTCATCATATTGCAGCAGGGACTTTGGGCATATTAGCAGGCCTATTTCATCTTAGCGTTCGCCCGCCCCAACGTCTATACAAAGGATTGCGCATGGGCAATATTGAAACTGTCCTTTCCAGTAGTATCGCTGCTGTCTTTTTTGCAGCTTTTGTTGTTGCCGGAACTATGTGGTATGGTTCAGCGACTACCCCCATCGAATTATTTGGGCCTACTCGTTATCAATGGGATCAGGGGTACTTCCAACAAGAAATATATAGAAGGGTTAGCGCTGGATTAGCCGAAAATCAAAGTTTATCAGAAGCTTGGTCTAAAATTCCCGAAAAATTAGCCTTTTATGATTACATCGGAAATAATCCGGCAAAAGGGGGATTATTCAGGGCGGGCTCAATGGATAACGGGGATGGAATAGCAGTTGGATGGTTAGGACATCCTATCTTTAGAGATAAAGAAGGCCGTGAACTTTTTGTACGTCGTATGCCTACCTTTTTTGAAACATTTCCGGTCGTTTTGGTAGACGGAGACGGGATTGTTAGAGCTGATGTTCCTTTTCGAAGGGCAGAATCAAAGTATAGTGTCGAACAAGTAGGTGTAACTGTTGAGTTCTACGGTGGTGAACTCAATGGAGTCAGTTATAGTGATCCTGTTACTGTCAAAAAATATGCTAGGCGCGCTCAATTGGGAGAAATTTTTGAATTAGATCGTGCTACTTTGAAATCCGATGGTGTTTTTCGTAGCAGTCCAAGGGGTTGGTTTACTTTTGGACATGCTTCATTTGCTTTGCTCTTCTTCTTCGGACACATTTGGCATGGTGCTCGAACTTTGTTTAGAGACGTTTTTGCTGGTATTGACCCAGATTTGGATGCTCAAGTAGAATTTGGAGCATTCCAAAAACTTGGAGATCCAACTACAAGAAGACAAGCAATCTGATACAACATTTCTTTCTTTCGAATCTATTTTCTTTTTATGATTTGATGTTGATATAGGGTACCATAGAAATCTTGATTTGAATCGTCATTTTTTTTTGTTACTCTTGCTCTTTCTTTA